GGGAGGTCAAATTCAGATTGTTGTTCCATTTTTTACGTAAAAATTTCGACCTAAAAAAACAAGAACGGAATCACGCTCTGTAGGACTTGAACCTACGACATTGGGTTTTGGAGACCCATGTTCTACCGAGCTGAACTAAGAGCGCTTTCTTACCACGAAATTACAAAAAAAAGACTGTAAGGAAAAAAAGTCTTTATTTTTTTTAACTACAATACATGTTGAAGGGCTATAGGATGATATATAATATGATATAAAATAGAAATTAAAGAGTAGGTATGTCATGTCCAATTTTTATTGATTTCAATGGACCCTCGTTATGGCTCTGAGGCGAAGTGATAGGTAGGGATGACAGGATTTGAACCCGTGACATTTTGTACCCAAAACAAACGCGCTACCAAGCTGCGCTACATCCCTTTCATTTCAATTCAATTGGATTACAATGTCATTGTAGAGAATTCCTGCCTTCTTTTCTATATACTTATTTTATTTTCTTCATTGATATACATATTATCTTGCTATTTCGATCTTTCTATTTCGTCTTTTTTTTGATCTCATATCATTTTTTTATCATATAATAATAAACTTTTTTTTTATTTTATTATATGATATTCTACGGTATATGAAAAAATAAAATAGGAAAAAAGATATATATTTTGTTCTTTTAAGAAAAGGAAAATCTTATCTATCAAAGCGTTGTACATTTCAATTTTAATTCTGGATTCTGTGTACAAACCAAACGCAAGTGGCTTTTTTTTATATATACATCTGATCTTTTTTTATTTAACTATATATCTGATCTGATCATATATGTATTACCATTAGGTATTACAATAAATATTATTTATTACAATTATATTACAATTATTACAATAAGGAGGATTTAAAATGCGAGATCTAAAAACATATCTATCTGTAGCCCCGGTAATAAGTACTCTATGGTTCGGGGCTTTAGCCGGTCTATTGATAGAGATCAATCGCTTTTTCCCGGATGCGTTGACATTCCCGTTTTTTTCATTCTAGTTATTTTATTAACATAACAATAACGGGGGGTGTGAAGAAGATTAGAGATACAATTAAATATCTGTGACTGCTACCTCCTCTTCTTTATTTTTATAAAAATTATTCTATTTTTTTTTTTATAAATAAAAAAAAAATAGAATAAAAGAAAGTTTATTCAACCGCAGCAAAATTCAGAGCGCGGGCCCCGTCTTCAAGTAAATTAACGTCAATTAAGAAAACGGAAATAAAAATGTAGCTAGGGCGAGAGTATCATATACGATGTTTAAATGAAATACTGTACTAAACTTCTAATTTAAATATATTTTCAAAGCATTGTATTACTTATTATTTTATTACTTTTTTTTTATTAGGATATTGGGTTGCAGTGAAATTTTTTATAATTTGATTTCTGGATTTGATTTCGAGCTAGCAACTTCGATTTTTTTTTTATTCCGCTCTTCTTCTCTTCAGATCGGAAAATCGAAGCGTTGAGTAAATAAAAAACCAAGGTGAGGGAGGGGCTCATGGCCAAGGGTAAAGATGTCCGAGTAAGAATTATTTTGGAATGTACCGGTTGTGTTCGAAACAATGTTAATAAGAAACCAAGAGGCATTTCCAGATATAGTACTCAAAAGAATCGACACAATACGCCTAATCGATTGGAATTGAGAAAATTCTGTCCCTATTGTTCCAAGCATACAATTCATGGGGAGATAAAGAAATAGACGGAAACGATAGCGGCTTTACAGGGAAGATGAAAAATGATATATTAACAAAAAATATCCTATTAGGATATAATATGGGAAGATAAAATCTATTTATAAAATTGTATATACAATTTTAATAAATAGAATATTGTAAATAATTTCAATATTGTAAATTCTATATTGAAATAGAAACAAGAAAGTTTGAAAATCCTATTTATTTTACTTGATCGGATCAAAAATGATAATGATTTCGAATTATAAGAAATAGGATTTTCAAAATAAGGACTAAACAAACCATGGATAAATCCAAGCGACTTTTTTTTAAGTCCAAGCGACCCCTTCGTAGGCGTTTGCCCCCGATCCAATCGGGGGATCGAATTGATTATAGAAATATAAGTTTAATTACTCGATTTATTAGTGAGCAAGGAAAAATATTATCTAGGCGGGTAAATAGATTAACTTTAAAACAACAACGATTAATTACTATTGCTATAAAGCAAGCCCGTATTTTATCTTTGTTACCTTTTCTTAATAATGAAAAACATTTTGAAAAAAACGAATTGGTCGCTCGCACTTCTGGTCTTAGAACTAGAAAAAAATAGGGTTACTCTTCAATTGAATCAAAATCAAAATTCGAATCCGAGCTCAAATTAAATTGATATTTTGTTCGAAAAATCGGAAAATCTAGATTTGATTGTCGTCGTCTTGTAAGAAAAAAACGAATTGGAAAAAAAAAATCGTTTTTTTTATCTAAATTAAAGTTTTTACTCAGTTTGGCTACCTGATCATATTCTCTTATTTTATCATATTAATTTCTATTCTACCTTCTCGGAATTCATTCTCCCGGAAATAACGTGTATGTAAAACATCCCGATGTACTCCTTCCACTTTCCTTATTTTCTAATGTCAGTCGAAATCATATAAAGACAATTCCTATTTAATATAGCTAGTTGCGCAAGTATTTTACGATTAAGAAGCAACTGTCTCTTGGACAGATTGTTTATGAATCTACTATAACTATAGGATACCCCGCTTTCGCGAATTACTGCATTTATCCGAGTGACCCATAAACGACGAAAATTTCTTTTGTGCTTATCTCTATCCCGATGGGCCGAAACCAAAGCTCTTATTTTTTGTTGAATAATAGTTCGAGTAAGTCTTGAATGCGCCCCTCGAAAACTTGATGTGAATAAACGAATTTTTGTTCTACGCCTCCGCGCTATATATCCTCGTCTAATTCTGGTCATTGAATAAACGAAACTTTGATGAATAACTAATAAATTTCTTTTCTTTCAGTTATTCGTTTTCCCCCTTCTATATTAACAAAACGGATTCTGCCAATGTATAAAATAATAATTCCAACGGCTTTTGCTACTATAACCTTCCCAACCACGATTTGTTCTTTTTTTTTCTAGGTATTTCGCCTAGAAAAAGAGAAAAAAAATTGTATTGATATTGGGTATCAAACAAAAACCGAATAAAAAAGTAATAACTAGAAATAGCTAAAAAATTAGTGGGTTCCATCGTTTCTATGGTTATTTCTTAAACGGTGAGGTCTGCTCTATACACCGGAGCCCCTTTCCTCATTTAATCATTTAATCAATGCTATTGCTAACTTGTACAGTTCATACTTTTTAGCTCTACTCATGAATTCTCCAGTAATAGTTCTTTCACAACGAGATCTATCTATACAGTAACGGTATTTAATTATGAAAATTAGCGGATTGGCTGACCCTGTTAGTCCGTTCTTGCAAGAGTAGGAGCATAACTTTCGGCCTTTTTTTATTTTAATTTAAATTTAAATAAGATTTCCCCTGCTTAACGACTAATCATTTGCTACCAATGGGAATTCTTTCTCATTTTAAATTGAAAATTGAGGTGATTAATGCACCAATGGAAACCATAAATTTGATACACAAGGGAGGGGTATGATAAATGTTTTTTTTAGATAGCGAAGGGCTTTCTTCTATTCTATCCTATTCATCCGTACTGCTCACGGATAGCGGCAAAATGGTTTCCTTTATTTTATCTTATCCGAACCCATGATCTGAACGAGTCGCACATACACCCGAGTACATGTTCCTCGGCGCTGAGGGCATCCCCCAAGTGCGGGGGATTTGGTGACATTTCTGATTGGCTGTCTTGTGTTTCTAATAAGTTGTTTAATAGTTGGCATGTTGAATCGTATGCATAATGGGCTGGTTTAGATCGATCCTAACCGGACGATTATGAGTTATTTATTTTCTATATTAATTTTCTATATTAATAGTTAAAAAAAGAAAAGAATAAAAATAATAAAAAAAATCGCAAACTGGGATTGCATAAAATTCCTGCTATTTTTTAGGCAACTGCTACAAGATCAACAATTCCATAAGCTTGGGCTTCTGTGGCTGACATAAAAACATCTCGTTCCATGTCTTCGGATACAACCCATAAGGGCTTACCCGTTCTTTGTGCATAAACCCTTGTCAGGATTTCGCGAAGTTTCAGTAGTTCTTCCGCTTCCAGGACAAATTCTCTTGCTTGTGCTTCATAAAAACCAGCAATAGGTTGATGAATCATTACCCTGAGGATATAAGATAATCGATGGTTACTCTATCTCGGCTGATACGGTGACGAGAAAGAGAAGAGATAACGAATAATAAGAAAAAAAAGGAGAAAATTGAACAACCGTACAGGCATTGTTTGCACATTGCATACGGCTCCACAATAGAATTGACTTTTACCTTTCATTGAATAAAAACAGAGAATATTTCATTTCTCATGCCTAGATCGGTAAATAATACAATAACCGCCCTTCTTTTTTTTTAGGAGTTAAAAAAATACTATGGTGGTTCCGTTGCTTTATTTCATGGGCGATTTAGCAATCCCAAAGTTTCTTTTTTCAAATGCAAATAAAAAAATAATATAATTTTTTTTTTTTTCGTACTCTTTCATAACATAAATGTGTTAAGAGTCCCCGGGCGTGAAAACAAAAAAGTTTGTGACGCTGAAATAGATCCCGATAGATAAGATAAAATCGTAAATATCCCTATATCTCATACTAATCTTTCGATACATAATCTACCGTTTTAAAAAACAAGAAAAAAAAATTTCTTATATCGAATTCGAAATGCCATGCTATTATTACTTAATATTCATAGTTCAGACGGCGAAGGCATAGTTTTCTTTCAAATAAAAACCCATTGGCGCCGAGCGTGAGGGAATGCTAGACGTTTGGTAATTTGTCCTCCGACCAGGATAAAAGATCCCATTGAAGCGGCTAATCCCATGCATACTGTCTGTACATCCGGTCGCACGAATTGCATAGTATCATAAATAGCTATTCCCGGTATTACCCATCCGCCGGGAGAGTTTATAAATAAATACAAATCTTTGGTCTCACTCTCTATACTGAGATATACCATAAGACCGATAAGTTGATTCGAAATCTCGCTATCAACATCTTGACCTAAAAACAGTAATCTTTCTCGATAAAGTCGATTGATTAGGATAAAAAACTACCCCCTATAAACCGTACATGCACCTTTTGATGCATACGGTTCACCAAATAAATCGCGAAAAAAAAAAGAATCAATGTGTAGATTCCAGCCCCCCCCCTTTTTTTGCTAGTGAGTTCTGTCTAACTTCTATTCTAACGGAGGGCTTTTCTTCCATTTTTCAAGAAAGATGAGTTTTAATGTGTTTACATCTAAAAAAGAATTCATTAAACTTATCAAACTAACTTCATCATTGATGTATTTTTCATCGTGATCCAATTCAAATCGTGATGCCATTTTCTTGTTCCCGAAGGGTCTTATTCAATTCTTTTAGGTTTGCGCTCTACTCCGAGTAAAGATTCGCCCGATTTTGATTTGCACATATAGGGCAAATGCCCCCATACCACACCCTTTTGCTACACTTTTTTTTTTCATTTCATGCTTTACGCCGAATATTTAATGTATTCATCATATTATTCCATTGATTATGATTATCAATTTGATATTACTTCTACTTATCTACTTAATAACTTATTAACTTATCTACTTATAAATTCTAAATTAAATAGAATAGGATACAAGTAGTAATGCTCGATATATTACTTTACTGATTGGTTTTTTCTAAACGAAGCCTGGATACTTCATTTTATTGGTCCAAACAAGCAAGCCAACCATAAATTATTCTAAATTGGATAATATTAATCTGTATACCCCAAAAAGGAAAGCAATTGCACTTAATTTTATTTCACGCTCCCAATTTTTGATGATTTAGATTTAATCAATCTTTCTTGGGCGAAACAGAGTATATCCCGATCGGGGGGGAGAACGGGAAAATCCCATATGACCCAATATATCTGACAAGTCGCACTATATGTCAATCCAAATTGAATCGTCCTCTCCAGGATTTCGAAAAGGAACTTTTGGAACACCAATAGGCATTTAATGAAAAAAAAATGAAATATTCTAATTCATCACTTTGATGTGAAAGCGTAACAATGAATTTTTTTTTTCATAAAGTGTTAATAAGATTGGGCTTTATCATATTTTATGTTTAGATTCGATAAGTTCATAAAAAAACTAAATCTTAAATAAATAAATAAAGTAAAGGGAGACAAACTTAAAAAGTCAAATTCTTACAAATACGATTAGGCCCTTTGAATGATGAACAAATATGTATGCATTCGCTCATAGATAAAGATAGATGGCCAACCCTGCCATTGCGTATTGTTACTTATCGGGTATAGAATAGATCTGCTTCCCTTGTTTCTTACAAACCGAATTCTTACATTATTACTAAAATATTACTAAAATAAAAATAGTAATCCTTTCCCCGAGATAATCCACTGAAAAGTGGAAATATATAACATAGTTTTTTCAGTGCAATAAAGTTACATAGTGTCTATTTTTCGTTGATAAAGGGGTATTTCCATGGGTTTGCCTTGGTATCGTGTTCATACTGTTGTATTGAATGATCCCGGTCGTTTGCTGTCTGTCCATATAATGCATACAGCTTTGGTTGCTGGTTGGGCCGGCTCGATGGCTCTATATGAATTAGCAGTTTTTGATCCCTCTGATCCTGTTCTCGACCCAATGTGGAGACAAGGCATGTTCGTTATACCTTTCATGACTCGTTTAGGGATAACCAATTCATGGGGCGGTTGGAGTATCACTGGAGGAACCGTAACGAATCCGGGTATTTGGAGTTATGAAGGTGTGGCTGGAGCTCATATTGTGTTTTCTGGCTTGTGCTTCTTGGCAGCTATCTGGCATTGGGTGTATTGGGATCTAGAAATATTTTGTGATGAACGTACGGGAAAACCTTCTTTGGACTTGCCCAAGATCTTTGGAATTCATTTATTTCTCTCGGGGGTGGCTTGTTTTGGGTTTGGCGCTTTTCATGTGACCGGATTGTACGGTCCTGGAATATGGGTGTCCGACCCTTATGGACTTACCGGAAGGGTACAATCTGTAAGTCCGGCATGGGGTGTGGAAGGTTTTGATCCTTTTGTTCCGGGCGGAATAGCCTCTCATCATATTGCAGCAGGGACATTAGGCATATTAGCGGGCCTATTCCATCTTAGTGTCCGTCCGCCTCAACGTCTATACAAAGGATTACGTATGGGAAATATTGAAACCGTCCTTTCCAGTAGTATCGCTGCTGTCTTTTTTGCAGCCTTTGTTGTTGCTGGAACTATGTGGTATGGTTCAGCAACTACCCCGATTGAATTATTTGGTCCGACTCGTTATCAATGGGATCAAGGATACTTCCAGCAAGAAATATATCGAAGAGTTGGTGCTGGGCTAGCCGAAAATCAAAGTTTATCTGAAGCTTGGTCTAAAATTCCTGAAAAATTAGCTTTTTATGATTACATCGGCAATAATCCGGCAAAGGGCGGATTGTTCAGAGCAGGCTCAATGGACAATGGGGACGGGATAGCTGTTGGATGGTTAGGACATCCTATCTTTAGAGATAAAGAAGGGCGTGAACTTTTTGTACGCCGCATGCCTACTTTTTTTGAAACATTTCCGGTTGTTTTGGTAGACGGAGACGGAATTGTTCGAGCTGATGTTCCTTTTCGAAGGGCAGAGTCGAAGTATAGTGTCGAACAAGTAGGTGTAACTGTTGAGTTCTATGGTGGCGAACTAAATGGGGTCAGTTATAGCGATCCTGCCACTGTGAAAAAATATGCTAGACGCGCTCAATTGGGTGAAATTTTTGAATTAGATCGTGCTACTTTGAAATCCGATGGTGTTTTTAGGAGCAGTCCAAGGGGTTGGTTTACTTTTGGGCATGCTTCATTTGCTCTGCTCTTCTTCTTCGGACACATCTGGCATGGTGCTCGAACTTTGTTCAGAGATGTTTTTGCTGGGATTGATCCAGATTTAGACGCTCAAGTTGAATTTGGAGCATTCCAGAAACTGGGGGATCCAACTACAAGAAGACAAGTAGTTTGATACACCATTGATCTCTTACTTTTCACCTCTCCTCTATTTTTTTTTTATTTGAAAGAAGGTACCGACGATATTTTAATTTGAATTGCCACCCTTTCTTTGAATCTTGCTCTTTTTTTTTTTTAGCTGGAGGGTGATCCAAAATAAACAGGTATGGAAGTTATAATTGTAAACCACAATCGAATCTATGGAAGCATTGGTTTATACATTTCTCTTAGTTTCGACTTTAGGAATAATTTTTTTCGCTATCTTTTTTCGAGAACCGCCTAAAGTTCCAACTAAAAAGATGAAATGATTTTTCATCATCTTAGTTATTTTTCATTATCTTAGTTGAAGGAAAGAGCTTCAAAATCTTAGGAAGCTCTTTCCTTCAACTAGTCCCCGTGTTCTTCGAAGGGATCCCTTAGTTGTTGAGAGGGTTGCCCAAAAGCAGTATATAAGGCATACCCCGTAAAACTTACAAGTAAACCAGATATAGAGATGGCGACTAGGGTTGCTGTTTCCATTATTATCTATTTCAAGACAAGACCGCAATGGATCTATGCTAATTTATTTACAACAGAATGCTATACAAAGTCAACAGATCTTAATTAATACAAAATAAAATAAAAATAGTACTTATGGCTACACAAAGCATTGAGGGCAGTTCTAAGTCTGGTCCAAGACGAACTTTTGTAGGGACTTTATTGAAACCGTTGAATTCGGAATATGGTAAAGTAGCTCCGGGATGGGGGACTACTCCTTTGATGGGTGTCGCAATGGCTTTATTTGCGATATTCTTATCTATTATTTTGGAGATTTATAATTCTTCTGTTTTATTGGATGGAATTTCAATGAATTAGATTTAATTTACAAGAATAGTGAAGTCCTCGTTTTTCAATACAAAGCGAAGCGTTTGGATCTCGGATTTTTTTAGCCCATCCCTATTCTATTTTGGTAGTTCGATCGTGGAATTTATTTCTTTCTGTATTTTTGGAATATGAGTGTGCGACTTGTTATAATGGATCCTATTGATAGTACAGAGGATGGGTCTGTCATCTTGATAGAGATGGGGTTTTTACCTCGTCAGGTATTTATTCGAGTATTTGGAGCACGGAATATATGAAATAGATTACGAATTAGTCCAACTATGATTCATATTTAATATAGAGAGAGATCCCGCGACCGGACTACAACAAAAAATTTCAAAGAATTAGAGATTAGAGTTAGAGAGTATAAATTGAAAAATTTTTCTTTTTTCAAACTCTTTGTATATTCATTCTTTCTTATTTTGATCCATTTTTTTTTGGATTTTTAGTCATTATATTAAATAAGCGATGATACAACGGTTTTGACTCATGCAATCTTTGGGCTTAGTTTGAAGAGTTTATTGAATCATCGTGGTTCTAGTATGAATCTGAGGTTTCAGTCGATTTATAGGATCTTAACAAGAAAATTCCTATCAATCAATAAAAAAAAAACAACATTAAGGTGGTATTACATACAAATAAAAAGAAATACTAAATTAAGAAAAAGAAAAATAGTTAAGGGAAATAGAAGATTTAAGAGGCCTATAATAATTAAGATTAAAAGATTAATGAGCCGACTTGATATTTTAGCATTATAACCACAAAGACAAAGAATAGTGTTCGGATTTTTCTTTTTTCGTTTTCTCTTGTCATCCTCAGAATGGATTCTTGAGTCATAGAATTAAAACGTTTTTTATTCCATATATCCGTTTCAACTAGTATTTTGGTGTTTCTGTTTGAGCTGTACGAGAAGAAATTCTCATATACGGTTCTGAGAGGGGGAGTCATCTTAGGTTACCTATCTCAATAAAGTTTATGATTGGTTCGAAGAACGTCTCGAGATTCAAGCGATTGC